TATAAAGGACCTGAAATACCTTGCTTACGTATCATTGGAAAATGCATTAACATAAATACGGCAGTAAGAAGAGGTAATACAAAAGTGTGTAAACTATAAAAACGGGTCAAAGTAGATTGACCCACACTAGCACTTCCACGCAATAACTCTACTAAAGGTGATCCTATTACGGGAATAGCTTCAGGTACGCCTGTCACGATTTTTACTGCCCAATAACCGATTTGGTCCCGGGGTAAGGAATAACCAGTTACACCAAACGATGCAGTCAATACAGCCAGAACCACACCCGTAACCCAAGTCAATTCGCGAGGTTTTTTAAATCCGCCCGTGAGATACACACGAAATACGTGTAGGATCATCATTAGGACCATCATACTTGCTGACCATCGATGAACTGATCGGATTAACCAACCAAAGTTGACTTCAGTCATTATGTATTGAACAGAGGCAAAAGCCTCCGTAACGGTCGGACGATAGTAAAAAGTCATAGCAAAACCCGTAGCTACTTGTACTAAAAAACAAGTAAGTGTGATCCCTCCTAGACAATAAAATATATTGACATGAGGAGGAACATATTTACTAGTTATATCATCTGCAATCGCCTGAATCTCGAGACGCTCCTCGAACCAATCATATACTTTATTGAGATAGGTAAACCAAGGGGACTCCCCCTCTGAGAACCGTATATGAGAATTTCATCTCGTACGGCTCAAGCAGAAACACCCAAATACTGATTACAATGGATATGTAATAGAAAATTTGAAATTTCTTATTTATCCACTTGATTCAATCGTCTCTGAAGATACGAAGGAACCAAAATCCGAACTCTCTTCTTTGTTGTGATGAGAATGCCAAAATATCAAGTTAGCTCATCTGTCTTTATGTTGATCGTTACAGGCCTCTTGAATCTTCTATTCCCCTATTTATTTGTTATTTGATTTGTTGTTTTTGTTTGTGCGTAATGCAGATTGACTATTGTTTACTATTTTTTTTTGATAGGAATTCTCTTGTTGAGACCCTATGAATCGATTGAAACCTCAGATTCATACTAGAACCACGATGATTCAATAAAACCCAAAAACTAAGACCAAGGGTTCTATGAGTAAGAACTATTTGATCATCACTTATTCATAGATGTAATGACTAAAAATCCAGAGAAAGATTTGTCCTTCGGTCAAAATAAGCATGATTCTAAAGGAAGAAAAATCGTTCAATTTATCAAATACCTCTTTGTTTGAAAATTTTTTGAAGTCCAGTCACGAGGTCTGAATAGTAGGTATGAATCATAGTTCAAATATTTCTTGATCTATTCCATATATTCCGTGCTCCAGATACTAGGATGAATATCCGACGAGGCAGAACCATCTCTGTCGAGATGACAGACCCATTCTCTGTACTATCAATAGGATCAATTATAACAAGTCGCACACTCATATTCCGGAAATACCGAAACAACGGAATTCCACGGTCAAACTACCAGAATGGACTATAAATCTGAGTCCTAAGTGATTCATTTTTGATTGAAAAGCTAGGGCTTCTGGTTCTTATGGACCTAATTCATTGAAATTCCATCCAGTAAAACGGAAGAATTATAAATCTCTAAAATAATAGATAGGAATATCGCAAATAGAGCCATTGCGACACCCATAAATGGGGTGGTTCCCCACCCAGGAGCCACTTTACCATATTCTGAATTCAATGGTTTCAATAAATCCCCTGTAATAGTTCGTCTTGGCCCAGATCTAGCACTACCCTCAACGGTTTGTGTAGCCATAAATACTATTGCATTGGTTGAGATCTGTTGACTTTGTATACTATTCCGTTGTAAATAAACGATCTTATCGTAGCATAGATCCATCGTGGTCTTGAAATTCTCTAATAATGGAAACAGCAACCTTAGTCGCCATCTCCATATCTGGTTCACTTGTAAGCTTTACAGGGTACGCCTTATATACCGCTTTTGGGCAACCCTCTCAACAACTAAGAGATCCATTCGAGGAACACGGAGACTAATTGAAGTAATGAGTCCCCCATATGGGGGACTCATTACTTCAATTAAGATAATGAAAAATCATTTCATCTTTTTAGTCGGGACCTTAGGCGGTTCTCGAAAAAATATAGCGAAAAAGATTATCCCTAAAGTCGAGACTAAGAGGAATGTATAAACCAATGCTTCCATAGATTCGATCGTTGTTTACAATTATAGCTTCCACACCTGTTCATTTAGGATTATTTCCCAGATAAAGAAAGGACAAGAGCAAAGAAAGGCGATGATTCAAATCAATATTTCTACGGTACCTTATGTCAAATCAAAAAAATCAAATATAGAGGCGAAAGATACCGGAGCAATGTTGTATCAGACTACCTGTCTCCTTGTAGTTGGATCTCCAAGTTTTTGGAATGTTCCAAATTCCACTTGAGCATCCAAATCTGGGTCAATCCCAGCAAAAACATCTCTGAACAAGGTTCGAGCGCCATGCCAAATGTGTCCGAAAAAGAAGAGCAAAGCAAACGTAGCATGTCCAAAAGTGAACCAACCCCTTGGACTGCTCCGAAAAACACCATCGGATTTCAAAGTAGCACGATCTAATTCAAAAATTTCACCCAATTGGGCACGTCTAGCATATTTTTTCACAGTAGCAGGATCGCTATAGCTGACTCCATTGAGTTCGCCACCATAGAACTCAACAGTTACACCCACTTGTTCGACACTATACTTCGATTCTGCCCTTCTAAAAGGAACATCGGCTCTCACAATTCCGTCTCCGTCCACCAAAACTACTGGAAATGTTTCAAAAAAAGTAGGCATACGGCGTACAAAAAGTTCATGCCCTTCTTTATCTCTAAAGATAGGGTGTCCTAACCATCCAACAGCTATCCCATCCCCGTTGTCCATTGAGCCTGCCCGGAATAATCCACCTTTCGCCGGATTATTACCGATGTAATCATAAAAAGCTAATTTTTCGGGAATTTTAGACCAAGCTTCCGATAAACTCAGATTTTCGGCTAGACTGGCGCCAACTCTTCGATATATTTCTTGCTGGAAGTATCCCTGATCCCACTGATAACGAGTGGGACCAAATAATTCGATCGGGGTAGTTGCTGAACCATACCACATAGTTCCAGCAACAACGAAAGCTGCAAAAAAGACAGCAGCGATACTACTGGAAAGGACAGTTTCAATATTGCCCATACGTAATCCTTTGTATAGACGTTGGGGTGGGCGGACACTAAGATGGAATAGACCTGCTAATATACCCAATGTACCTGCTGCAATATGATGAGAGGCTATTCCTCCCGGAACAAAGGGATCAAAACCTTCCGCACCCCACGCTGGATTTACAGATTGTACTTTTCCGGTTAGGCCATAAGGATCGGATACCCATATTCCAGGACCATACAAGCCTGTTACATGAAATGCGCCAAACCCAAAGCAAGCCACCCCTGAGAGAAATAAATGAATTCCAAAAATCTTGGGCAAATCCAAAGAGGGTTTTCCCGTACGTTCATCACAGAATATTTCTAGGTCCCAATACACCCAATGCCAGATAGCTGCTAAGAAGCACAAGCCAGAAAACACAATATGTGCCCCGGCCACACCTTCGTAACTCCAAATACCCGGATTCGTTATAGTTCCTCCTGTAATACTCCAACCGCCCCATGAATTGTTTATTCCTAAACGAGTCATGAAGGGTATAACGAACATACCCTGTCTCCACATTGGATCAAGAACGGGGTCAGAAGGATCAAAAACTGCTAATTCGTATAGAGCCATCGAACCGGCCCAACCGGAAACTAGAGCTGTATGCATTATATGGACAGAAAGCAGCCGACCGGGATCATTCAATACGACGGTATGAACACGATACCAAGGCAAACCCATGGAAATACCCCTTTCTCAAAGAAAAAATAGATACTATGTAACTTTATCACATTGGAAATAACTATGCTATGGACCTCACCCTTTCATTGGATTATCTCGAAACAAGGGTTAATATTTATTCTGTTCCGTTAGTAATAATTGAACAATTCTGTTCGTGGGAACAAAGAGAAGCAGATCTATTCTATACCCAATAAGTACCAATACGCAATGGGGGGATTAATCCTATTTTTTGTGAGCGAATGTATAGATACTTGTTTCTCATTCGAACGATCCGTTCGTAAGAATTTTCCTTTATTCCGTCTTCCTCTATGAATCTTCCAATCTATCGATAAAATACGATAAACGACAATATTATGAAGACAATAAACCATTGTTTGTTACGTTTCCACATCAAAGTGAAATAGAATACTTCATTTTTCTTTCATTTAATGCCCATTGGTGTTCCAAAAGTACCTTTTCGGAGTCCTGGAGAGGAAGATGCAGTTTGGGTTGACGTATAGTGTGACTTGTCAGACATATTGGGTCATATGGGATTTCCCCGTTCTCTCCCCCGATCGAGATATCCTCTGTTTCGCCCAAGAAAGATTGATTGAACCGTCAATAATTCGAAGCGTGAAGTGCAATTAGATCAATTTATTTGGTTGGAGGATCAATATTCTCAATTAAAAGAATTTATGGTTGGCTTGGACCAATAAAATGAAGTATACAGGCTCCGTTCAGAAAATACCAAGGTAATCCATGTATGATTACCACCCTATCAGAAATGATTCCTTTATACCATATGAGTGATCTCAAATTGCCAATTAATGGAATAATATGATGAATACATCGAATATTTTGTGGAAGGCATGAAAATGAAACAAATTGAAAAAAAAAAAGAAGTCATAGCAAAAAGAAGTGGTACTGGGATCATTTGTCCTATATGTGCAAATCGAATTCGGGCAGATCTTTACCCGGAGTAGAGCATAAACCTAAAAGAGTGGAAGAGGCCCATTCGGGAACAAGAAAATTACATCGTGATTTAGATCTCGATGAAACAATACATCAATGAGGGGTTAGCTCGATAAGTTCAGTGAATTCTTTTTTGATTTTATAGGGAAGCAAGTCAAAACTCATGTTTCTTAAAAAATGGAAGAAAAAGCCCGCTACGAAAAAAGAAATAGGGCTGGAATCGACAATTTCTTTTTTTTTTTTATTTTCTCAATTTTGATTTTTTGAACCGTATGCACCCAAAGGTGCGTGTACGGTTCCTAAGGAATAGAATTTTGTCCTAATCAACCGACTTCATCGAGAAAGATTACTTTTTTTAGGCCAAGAAGTTGATAGCGAGATCTCGAATCAACTTGTTGGTCTCATGGTATATCTCAGTATAGAGGATGATACCAGGGATCTGTATTTGTTTATAAATTCTCCCGGCGGATGGGTAATCCCAGGAATAGCTATTTATGATACTATGCAATTTGTGCCACCAGATGTGCATACAATATGCATGGGATTAGCCGCTTCAATGGGATCTTTCATCCTGGTTGGAGGAGAAATTACCAAACGTCTAGCATTCCCTCACGCTTGGCGCCAATGAGTTTTTTTATTTGAGAGAAAAAAAGACTATGCCTTCGTCATATGGAATATGAATAAAATAATAATAATATTAAGTAATAATAGCATGGCATTTCAAGTTCGATATGAGCAAACTATTATTATTTTTTCATAATATGAGATTATGTATCGAGATAGTAGTATGAAAGAAAGGTTATTTCCGACTTGATCTTATGTATCGGGGTCCATTTCAGCGTCACAAACCTTTTTGCTTCCACATCAGAAGTCTCTTTCCAATATTTATGTTATGAAAGAGTGTGAAAATAAAAAAAAAAAAGATCATTTTTTACTTATTTTTATTTGATCGGATCAGAAAGAAACTTTGGGATTGCTGAATCACAGACGAGATAAATATATAAAGCAACGGAACCATCATAGTATTTTTTGATTACTCCGAAAGGAAGGATGGTAAATGGATCATTCAACGATCTGGGTCTGATAGATTCGACTTGTCTCTTTCTTCGATGAAAAAAGAGAAAAAAAATTCCATTACAGAGCCGTATGCACAAAAGATGCCTGTACGGTTGTTCAATTCTATCTTTTTCTCCCTGCTTGTTATTCTTTATCCCTTCCCTTCGCCCAATCATGCGAGATAGAGGAATCGTTCATTATGTTATATCATCAGGGTTATGATCCATCAACCTGCTAGTTCTTTTTATGAGGCACCCACAGGAGAATTTATCCTGGAAGCGGAAGAACTACTGAAACTCCGCGAAACCCTCACAAGGGTTTATGTACAAAGAACGGGCAATCCTTTATGGGTTGTATCCGAAGACATGGAAAGGGATGTTTTTATGTCAGCAACAGAAGCCCAAGATTATGGCATTGTTGATCTTGTAGCGATCGAAAATACCGGGGATTTCGCATAAATCTTTGATTCCATTTCGAATCATAATTTGAATGAACCCTTATTTGATCTTTTATCTTCTTACCTGGGTAAAATATGAAATGGAAGTAATTCATAATCATCCGGTTAGGATCGATCTAAACCAGCCCATTCTGTATATGATTCAGCATGCCAACTATTAAACAACTTATTAGAAACACAAGACAGCCAATCAGAAATGTCACGAAATCCCCCGCTCTTCGAGGATGTCCTCAGCGTCGAGGAACATGTACTAGGGTGTATGTGCGACTCGTTCAGATCATGAGCTAGAACAAATGAGACGATTTTTACAGTATCAATGACTCGTACCAATGAATAGAATGGAAGAACTCCATTCACTATCGAAAAATAAAGATCTCTCGTATACCTCTATTTGTATGGAATTTATGGTTTCCATTGGTGCAAATCCAATCACCTCGATTTGAGATGAAAAGCAATTCCCATTGGTAGCAAATGGTTATCCATTAAGCGGGGGAATGATATTTAAGAAGCAGAAAGATTATGCTCCTACTCTTGCAAGAACGGACTAACAGGGTCAGCTACCTATTCAACCTTCATAATTAAATGCCGTCACTGTATGGATAGATCCCATTGAAAAAAGACCTATTACTCGATAATTCATCGGTAGAGCCAAAGAGCGTGAACTGTACAAGTTACCAATAACATTGATTAAATGAGGAAAGGGGCTCCGGTGTATAGAGAGGACCTCGCCGTTTAAGAAGTAACCATAGAAACGATGGAAGCCACTATTTGTCCATTTACGATTTATTTTATACCTAATATCGGTACAATTTCTTTTTTTTTTTTTGAGGTGAAATGCCTGGAAGAAATAAAAAAATCGTGGTTGGGAAGGTTATAGTAGCAAAAGCCATTGGAATTTGTATTTTAATTTTATACATCGGAAGAATCCGTTTTGTTATTAATAAACCAGGAGAGGGGAAAAGAATGACTGAAAGAAAAGAAATCAATTAGTTATTCATCCAAGTTTCTTTTGATTCAATGACCAGAGTTAGACGAAGATATATAGCTCGGAGACGTAGAACAAAAATTCGTTTATTTGCAGCAACCTTTCGAGGGGCTCATTCAAGACTTACTCGAACTACTACTCAACAGAAAATGAGAGCTTTGGTTTCCACTCATCGGGATAGAGGCAGGCGAAAGAGAAGTTTTCGTCGTTTGTGGATCACTCGGATAAATGCAGTAACTCGTGAGAATAGGGGATCCCATAGTTATAGTCGATTAATACTTGATCTGTACAAGAGGCAGTTGCTTCTTAATCGTAAAATACCTGCACAAATAGCCATATCAAATAGGAATTGTCTTGACACGATTTCCAATGCGATCATCAAATAAGGAGATTGGAAGGAATTCACTGGAATACTTTAAACGGAGTTCCCCGGAGAATGAACTCCGGGAGGGTATAGTAGAAATTCGTATGATAAGATAAGTAGTAGGAATGAACGAACACGTTTCAATAAAAAAAAAAAAAGATTTATTCTTCCCCCATTCTTTTTTTATTATTACATTACGGCGCGACAATCTCTCGGCTTTTTCGAACAAAACTTCAATCTGAGTTCGAATTAGAGTTTTGATTCGATTGAGGAATAGGCTTATTTATTTCTGGTTCTAGGACTAGTAGTTCTAGGGATCGACCCGGTTCTCTCAAACTGTTTCTCATTATTAAGAAAAGGTAACGAAGATAAAATACGAGCTTGTTTTATAGCAATAGTAATTAATCGTTGTTGTTTCAAGGTTAATCTATTCACTCGTCTAGATAATATTTTTCCTTGTTCACTAATAAATTGATTAATTAAACTCATGTTTCTATAATCAATTCGATCCCCCGATCCAATTGGGGGCAAACGCCTATGAAAAGATCGCTTGGATTTATGAAAGGGCCGCTTGGATTTATCCATGGTTTATTTCTTATTTCTAAAATCCTATTTCTTCATTCATTTCGGATCCGACCAAAATAGGACTGGATTTGTATATATTATATATGTATATGTAATTTCTTCCTCTTCCTTGGAAGAGTGGCACACGCGTTCCATTCGATTTATTTCTTTATCTCCCCATGAATCGTATGTTTGTAACAATAAGGGCAGAATTTTTTCAAGTCCAATTGACTAGGTGTATTGTGTCGATTCTTTTGAGTAATATATCTGGAAATGCCCCGCGATTCTTTATTCAAACCATTTCGGACACAACTGGTACATTCCAAAATAACTACTACTCTGACATCTTTACCCTTAGCCATGAACCTCCTTTGGATTTTGAATTCACTCAATTCTTCTATTTTCGATTCGAACCGAAGCGAAGAAGAAAGGAATGAAAAATAAATAGACGAGAAGTTGCTAACTCGAAATCCAATTCAATTATGAAAGATTTCGTTGCAATCAATAGAGTAATCAAATTATTAAGTAATACAAATATTTCTAACTATCAATTATTCCCAATCCCAGTATTTCATTTAGTATCTTGTATGATCTTGAACAGCCTGCCCTCGACCCACATTTCCATTTCTGTTCTCCCTATATTAACCCGAACCCGAGTTTCGATGAGATTCAATCCACTTTTATTCTTTACTCTTTCTTTCCTATCCTAAAGAACTGAAAAAAAGGGGGGGGTTAGTCGCAGAGAATTTATTGTATCTCTAATCTTCTTGATCCCTTCCCATGTCAATAACTAGAATGAAAAAAAGGGGAATGTCAACGCATCTGGGAATAAACGATTGATCTCTATCAATAGACCCGCCAAAGACCCGAACCATAGAGTAGTTAGCACAGGTGCCGTGGAGAGATATGTTTTTATATCTCGCATTGAAAATCCTCCTTCTTTTTCTTTAACTTTATTGACTTTATTGTATATTGTAATACATATATGATCAGATGCATATGTAGTTAAAGATCATTTGTACGGGGAATCTCTAACCAAAATGGATATATACAACGATCCGGTAGATGAAATCTACCTGTCCCTAAAACAGAAAAAGATGAACCCTCCTTCCTGAGCACTACTGATAAATATTCATTCCTTTATACGTTTATACGTTAGGTATGTATATAATTCTTTATGAGAATGAAACCAAAAAGAAGAAATGGCAAAAGAAATTCTATTTAGATAGAGGAAATTAGGATGTGGAAAACAAAACATGGATTCCCTACAATGGCACTGTACAACAAATGAAAGGGATGTAGCGCAGCTTGGTAGCGCGTTTGTTTTGGGTACAAAATGTCACGGGTTCAAATCCTGTCATCCCTACTTATCACTTCTCCTATGGACAGTAACGAGGGGTCAATTGAGATCGATTCAAATTGGACACAATCTACCATTTTATGATACTATACATACAAGATGTATTGGGGGTACAAAAAGAATCCTTTTCTTGACATCCGTATCTCCCATCATAATAAAGCGCTCTTAGTTCAGTTCGGTAGAACGTGGGTCTCCAAAACCCGATGTCGTAGGTTCAAATCCTACAGAGCGTGATTCTGTTCTTTTAATGTTGAATCACAATAAAATAACTTCACTAACTTGAACTGCAACCTGAATTTGACCTCCTGGAGATTAAGGAGGAGGTCAATTAAAAAAAAGAGATGTTACTCAATTAAAGGTCCAACTGATCGCCGCGTCTG